GGGTGAAGGTGTTGGTTGTTGGTTGTTGGTTGTTGGTTGTTGGTTGTTGGTTGTTGGTTGTTGGTTGTTGGTTAGTGTGCTGTAGGATACAAGATTTGTTTGGGTGAATGAGTTTGTGTTTATAGGATACAAGATTTGTTTGGGTGAATGAGTTTGTGTTTATAGGATACAAGATTTGTTTGGGTGAATGAGTTTGTGTTTATAGGATACAAGATTTGTTTGGGTGAATGAGTTTGTGTTTATAGGATACAAGATTTGTTTGGGTGAATGAGTTTGTGTTTATAGGATACAAGATTTGTTTGGGTGAATGAGTTTGTGTTTATAGGATACAAGATTTGTTTGGGTGAATGAGTTTGTGTTTATAGGATACAAGATTTGTTTGGGTGAATGAGTTTGTGTTTATAGGATACAAGATTTGTTTGGGTGAATGAGTTTGTGTTTATAGGATACAAGATTTGTTTGGGTGAATGAGTTTGTGTTTATAGGATACAAGATTTGTTTGGGTGAATGAGTTTGTGTTTATAGGATACAAGATTTGTTTGGGTGAATGAGTTTGTGTTTATAGGATACAAGATTTGTTTGGGTGAATGAGTTTGTGTTTATAGGATACAAGATTTGTTTGGGTGAATGAGTTTGTGTTTATAGGATACAAGATTTGTTTGGGTGAATGAGTTTGTGTTTATAGGATACAAGATTTGTTTGGGTGAATGAGTTTGTGTTTATAGGATACAAGATTTGTTTGGGTGAATGAGTTTGTGTTTATAGGATACAAGATTTGTTTGGGTGAATGAGTTTGTGTTTATAGGATACAAGATTTGTTTGGGTGAATGAGTTTGTGTTTATAGGATACAAGATTTGTTTGGGTGAATGAGTTTGTGTTTATAGGATACAAGATTTGTTTGGGTGAATGAGTTTGTGTTTATAGGATACAAGATTTGTTTGGGTGAATGAGTTTGTGTTTATAGGATACAAGATTTGTTTGGGTGAATGAGTTTGTGTTTATAGGATACAAGATTTGTTTGGGTGAATGAGTTTGTGTTTATAGGATACAAGATTTGTTTGGGTGAATGAGTTTGTGTTTATAGGATACAAGATTTGTTTGGGTGAATGAGTTTGTGTTTATAGGATACAAGATTTGTTTGGGTGAATGAGTTTGTGTTTATAGGATACAAGATTTGTTTGGGTGAATGAGTTTGTGTTTATAGGATACAAGATTTGTTTGGGTGAATGAGTTTGTGTTTATAGGATACAAGATTTGTTTGGGTGAATGAGTTTGTGTTTATAGGATACAAGATTTGTTTGGGTGAATGAGTTTGTGTTTATAGGATACAAGATTTGTTTGGGTGAATGAGTTTGTGTTTATAGGATACAAGATTTGTTTGGGTGAATGAGTTTGTGTTTATAGGATACAAGATTTGTTTGGGTGAATGAGTTTGTGTTTATAGGATACAAGATTTGTTTGGGTGAATGAGTTTGTGTTTATAGGATACAAGATTTGTTTGGGTGAATGAGTTTGTGTTTATAGGATACAAGATTTGTTTGGGTGAATGAGTTTGTGTTTATAGGATACAAGATTTGTTTGGGTGAATGAGTTTGTGTTTATAGGATACAAGATTTGTTTGGGTGAATGAGTTTGTGTTTATAGGATACAAGATTTGTTTGGGTGAATGAGTTTGTGTTTATAGGATACAAGATTTGTTTGGGTGAATGAGTTTGTGTTTATAGGATACAAGATTTGTTTGGGTGAATGAGTTTGTGTTTATAGGATACAAGATTTGTTTGGGTGAATGAGTTTGTGTTTATAGGATACAAGATTTGTTTGGGTGAATGAGTTTGTGTTTATAGGATACAAGATTTGTTTGGGTGAATGAGTTTGTGTTTATAGGATACAAGATTTGTTTGGGTGAATGAGTTTGTGTTTATAGGATACAAGATTTGTTTGGGTGAATGAGTTTGTGTTTATAGGATACAAGATTTGTTTGGGTGAATGAGTTTGTGTTTATAGGATACAAGATTTGTTTGGGTGAATGGTTGGCAAAAAATGAACAATAAAAGAATGAATGTTATAAATGGAACTCAAGAGGAATTTGTTAATCATGTATAAAATATGTTTTATTTTATTAATGGAACTCAAGAGGAATTTGTTAATCATGTATAAAATATGTTTTATTTTATTAATGGAACTCAAGAGGAATTTGTTAATCATGTATAAAATATGTTTTATTTTATTAATGGAACTCCAGCGGAAAGAAATATGAGAAATGGAAACAATAAAACACGACAAGCAAACGTCTTGGACGTTTAGCTGGAAATTAGCCGTGTTGTTTAAAAAATCAGAGGAAATTGATTGAATGGATTGATGGAAATTCATGTCCTGCGAGCATTGACTGAATTGCACCATTTAGGGAGCTTGTGGACACACCATAACCAAATGGATTTAGAGGTGCATCGCGCGGGGGAAGCTCTGTATGTCCTTAGACCATTACATTCAGCCCAGTTATGGAAGACAAAGTGCATCAGTGTAAAGTTGATACCAGTTATCCATAAGCCGTAACGCCAGCGGGACTTGAGATCTAGATTAGGTGATAACGCATAATTTAGGTACAGGATATAAACCAATACACCCGTTGCACTTGAGGGGCGACCTGAAGGCGTGAGAGAGAAAAGAGAACCAAAGGCGCCAAGGTCGGGGAATGCCGCGATCACGGACTAAAATGGTGAGGTATGACCCCGACCAGATGTATCGGTGAAGAGCAAGTTTAAGGGAATTGACAAGTTATGGCCCTGAAATAGGAACCAGAGGCGCAAAAGAGCAAGTCGTGCTAGGGTGTAGGGGGAAAGAATGGGCCTGAAGCTAGTCATGATGGATCCCATGTGCGTCGAGTTGCTGATTTCACGTGAGGTGTGAGATTAATAAATAACCTGGTACCTGCTTTATGTACGGCAGGAGATGACGCATTATATGGGCGGTGCCAATCATAGTGTGTATTGAGTCACTTCCGTGTTGTCTAGGAGTTATGCATAAGTTAGCTGTTTAATGGGTTGAGTACGAGGTGAGATTGGGGATTGTCCTAGTTATCATTACATGGTTAGTGCTCTGGAAGCATGGCCGTGGAGGAGGGTTTATTGTCCGTTTACATATGTGTCTTTAGTGCATGCATGTTTGATGGATCGTTTGAGTGTTATGGTGATAAATATCTTGGATGTGAGTTATATGCCCGAGTACATATTTATGTGTCTGATGCATGGATATGTTAGGGGGATTTTAGATGATATGGGGACTATTAATATGGATAGATAGATGAATGCACAGCAATACATAGGGCATAGTGCAGGGGGGGGTAGGGGGGGGGTAGGGGGGGGGTCCTGCATTATGCCCTATGTTTTCGTTTTCGTAGTTGAAGCATACAACGGCGGTTTTTCAGGCCGCAGTTCTTGGAGAAAAGCCAAGCGGAAATTGCTATGACTTATTTTGTGCTTTTTTTAGGGTTGGGTTTTGTTTTAGGGGGGTTGGGGGTGGCGTCGAATCCTTCTCCGTATTATGGGGTTGTTGGGTTGGTGGTGGCATCTGTCACTGGGTGTGGGTGGTTGTTGAGTTTGGGAGTGTCATTTGTGTCATTGGTTTTGTTCATGGTGTATTTAGGGGGAATGTTGGTAGTATTTGTGTATTCAGTGTCTTTGGCGGCGGATCCGTTTCCTGAGGCTTGGGGGGATTGACGTGTGGTGGGTTATGGTTTGGGGTTTATTTTAGTGCTTATTATTGGGGTGATTGTTGGGGGTTTCATTGAGGAGTGGAAGTTGGGATTGGTAACTGTTGATAGTGGGGGGTTGATTTCTGTTCGGTTGGATTTTAGTGGAGTAGCCGTGTTTTACTCTTGGGGAGCTGGGATGTTTTTGGTGGCGGGGTGGGGGTTGTTGCTGACGTTGTTTGTGGTGCTGGAGGTGGTTCGTGGGTTGTCTCGGGGTGCAATTCGGGCGGTGTAAGGGTCAGAAGATAGTTTAATGTAGAATGCCAGCTTTGGGAGTTGGAGGTGGGGGTTTAATTCCCTCTTTTCTGATGTGGGAGGGGAAAACTCTAAGAAGGGGTATGGCCTTCATTCTTCGGCTTACAAGACCGATGTTTTTATAAACTATTAGAGTTTAGTAGTTGAGTAGCTTGTTTTCTAGGGCTCCGATAGTGGGGAAGAGGATGAGGAGGATGCTGAAATAGGCGAGAGAGGCTAGCTGTCCGATGATAATGAAGGGGTGTTCTACGGGTTGGCTCCCCACTCATGTTAAGATGAGAAGGTTGGTGACTAAGACTCAGAATAGTAATTGAGAGAGGGGGCGGAAGGTCATTGTACGTTGTTTCGATTTATGGAGCAGGGGGCTGAGAAATAGGATTAGTACGGAAGCAGCTAGAGCTAGTACTCCCCCCAGTTTGTTTGGGATAGAGCGGAGGATGGCATATGCGAATAGAAAGTATCATTCTGGTTTAATGTGGGGAGGGGTGACTAGGGGGTTTGCAGGTGTGAAGTTTTCGGGGTCCCCTAGAAGATTTGGGGAGAATATGGCCAGGGTTATTAGTGGAAGGAGTATTAGTATGAAGCCAAGGATGTCTTTTAGTGAGAAGTAAGGGTGGAATGGGATTTTATCGCAGTTGGAGGAGATACCTAGAGGGTTGTTTGAGCCTGATTCATGTAAGAATGTAAGGTGGATAATGGTGAGGCCGGCAATGATAAAGGGGAGGAGAAAGTGTAGGGTGAAGAATCGTGTTAGTGTGGGGTTGTCCACTGAGAATCCCCCTCAAGCTCATTCGACCAGGGTTTGGCCGATGTAAGGTACGGCGGAGAATAGGTTGGTGATGACCGTGGCGCCTCAAAATGACATTTGACCTCAGGGTAGGACATATCCTACAAAGGCGGTCGCTATCAGGGTTAGTAGGAGGATGACTCCTGTGTTTCAGGTTTCTTTGTACAGGTATGAGCCGTAGTAGAGTCCTCGTCCAATGTGTAGGTAGATGCAGATGAAGAAGAATGAGGCTCCGTTTGCATGGAGATTACGGATAAGTCAGCCATATTGTACGTTTCGGCATGTGTGGGCAACGGACGAAAAAGCCAGGGTTGTGTCTGCGGAGTAATGTGCGGCTAGTAGTAAGCCTGTTAGGATTTGGGTTGCTAGGCAGATGCCCAGGAGGGATCCGAAGTTCCATCAGGCTGAGATGTTTGAGGGGGTTGGTAGGTCGATTAGGGAGTTGTTGACTATTTTTAGTAGGGGGTGGTGTTTTCGTAGGTTAGGGGCCATTAATTTTGGGTTTGGAGGGACAGGATGATGATGAGGGTGGTTAGTGCGAAGGATTCCAGGTATGTTTTGATTAGGCCGGTGTGTATGTTGACTGAGGTTTTGGCTGCTATAAGTTGAAGGTTAGCAAGTCCTTCAGGGCCTATTTTTTTATATCAGGATAGGTCGATTAGGTGGGAAGCAATCTTTTGTCCTGAGCTTAGTAGACTTGATGAGCTAAGTCGGTGGGTTAGGGGGTTAAAGTAACCTAGTGATGAGGAGAAATTTAGGGGGTTGTTGCGTTTAGGGGGGATTAGCGTATGTGTTATGTTGGAGAGCTCTAAGGCTAGAATAATGCCTAGGGTGGTAACAAGGATGGCAGCAGTTTTTGTGAGTGTTGGTATGGTTATGGGTGGGGTTTTTGTAGGGAGAATATATGATGTAATAAGCAGTCCTGCTAGGATGCTTCCTATGGCGAGTCGGGTGATTGGGTTAATAACTGCCTGGTTGTTTTCGTTTACTGGAGCGGTTGGAGCTATGCGGGTAAGCCCTGTTTGGACTAATAGGGTTATGCGGAGGCTATAGGTTGCAGTGAAGGATGTGGCTATAAGGGTTAGAAGGAGTGCTCATGTGTTTAGGTATGATGTGTTTAGGCTTTCGATGATGGGGTCTTTTGAGTAAAATCCTGCTAGGAAGGGGGTTCCTATTAGGGCCAGGTTGCCAATGGTGAGGCAGGAAGTGGTTGTTGGTAAGATTTTTTGTAGGGATCCTATTTTTCGAATGTCTTGTTCTCCGTTGAGGCTGTGGATGATTGAGCCCGAGCAGAGGAAAAGCATAGCCTTGAAGAAGGCGTGTGTTGAAATGTGTAGGAAGGCAAGTTGTGGGAGGTTTAGTCCGATGGTGACTATTATTAGACCAAGTTGGCTGGATGTGGAGAAGGCGATAATCTTTTTGATGTCATTTTGTGTGAGAGCGCAGGTTGCGGCAAATAAGGTGGATAGGGCTCCTAGACATAAGCACAGGGTAAGAGCGGCTTGGTTGCTGGCCAGTAAGGGGTGGGTGCGAATGAGCAGGAAGATTCCTGCGACTACTATTGTGCTGGAGTGAAGTAGGGCGGAGACTGGAGTTGGGCCTTCTATAGCGGCTGGTAGTCATGGGTGAAGGCCAAACTGGGCGGATTTACCTGTGGCGGCTAAGATGAGACCTAGAAGGGGGAGGGTCGGGGTGTGGGAGGGGGAGAAGGCTTGTTGGATTTCTCAGGAGTTTATGGTCAGGGCGAGTCATGCTATGCTTAAGATAAGGCCGATATCTCCGATTCGATTGTAGAGCACGGCTTGCAGGGCGGCTGTGTTGGCTTCTGCTCGACCTTGTCATCAGCCGATTAGTAGAAAGGATATGATTCCCACTCCCTCTCAGCCAATGAATAGTAGGAATATGTTATTGGCGGTGGTTAGTAGTAGTATGGCGATAAGGAAAGTTAGAAGGTAAGAAAAGAATTTGGTAGTGTATGGTTCTGAGCTTATGTATCATGTTGCGAATTGGAGGATGGATCATGTAACGAATAATGCAATGGGGAGAAATATTAGAGAGTATTGGTCTATTTTAAAGCTAAGGGGGATTTTAAAGTTCATGATAAACTTTCATTCTAGGTGGGAGGTAATGCTTTCTGAGCCTGAGTACATGAAAAGTACTGCTGGAATTAGGCTAGTTAGGAATGCAGTTTTGACGGTGTGTGTGATGATGGTTGGGGAGTTTTGGAAGTTTTTGGATGTAAGAGGAAGTAGGATGGGCAGGATGATAATTATAAGCGTGAGGAGGATGGAGGTGTTGAGGAGTAGGGCGGGTTCCATTACTTTTACTTGGATTTGCACCAAGATGGATGGCTCCTAAGACCAGTGGATTGCTGTTATCCTTTAAAAGTAAGGGGGCTGAGGTTTTAGACTCAGATACAAGAATTAGCAGTTCTTGTTGGTTGAACCTCCCCTCGGCAGGTAAGAAGGGTTTAACTTCTATTTTTAGGATCACAGTCTAATGTTTGGGTTAAACTATACTTGCATGAGGGAATTCCTGAGATGAGGTTAGGTTTTAAGATAAGAAGAAGTAGGGGGATGATGTGGAGGGCTATGAGGAGATGTTCTCGTGTGGTTGAGTTTTGAATTGATGTAATGTGGGTGGGCAAGGCTCCTCGTTGAGTTATTAGTAGCATGTATAGGGTGTATGAGGCGGTTAGTAGGGTTGCGGTTCCAGTTAAAATGATTGTGGGAGTGGATCAGTTGAATAGTGTGATTATGATGGTTAGTTCTGCCATTAGGTTGGTTGTTGGGGGTAGGGCTATGTTTGTGAGGTTGGCTAGGAGTCATCAGATGGCTGTTAGGGGGAGAATGGGTTGAAGGCCTCGTGTTAAAAGTAGAATTCGGCTGTGGGTTCGTTCATAGTTTGTGTTAGCTAAGCAGAACAGTATGGAGGAGGTTAGTCCGTGGGAGATTATTAGAATTATTGCGCCTGAGAATGCTCAGTGAGTTTGAATTATGCTTGCGGCGATGACTAGACCTATGTGGCTTACGGAGGAGTAGGCGATGAGAGATTTGAGGTCCGTTTGGCGTAAACAGATTGAGCTAGTTATTAGCGCTCCTCATAGGGCCAGGGTAATGAATGGGTAGTGTAAGCTGAGGGAGAGGGGGCCTATTAAGAGGGTGACTCGTATGATGCCATATCCGCCTAGTTTTAGAAGCAGGGCGGCAAGGAGTATTGAGCCTGCAATGGGGGCTTCGACGTGAGCTTTAGGTAGTCATAGGTGTAGGCCGTATAGTGGAGCTTTTACTATGAATGCTGTTAGTAAGGCTAGGCTCAATAGGAGGTCGGTTCAAGAATTGTTTAGTGTGGGGTGGGTTAGTTTGAGAGCTGTTAGGTGTAGTGTGCCGATTTGTATGTGTAAGTACAGGATTGTGACTAGCAGGGGGAGGGAGCTGATAAGAGTGTAGAATAGCAAATAAATGCCAGCACTTAGACGTTCGGGTTGGTTTCCTCATCGTGTGATAAGAACTAGGGTTGGAATTAGGGTGGCCTCGAATGAGATGTAGAATAGTATCAGTTCTGTGGATGAGAAGGCTAGGATAATGAAAGGTTGGATTATAATGAGGGCTAGGATGAAGGTTCGTTTTCGTGCAGGGGGTTCGTGTTGGAGGTGGTTTTGGCTGGCGATAATTATTAGGGGTAAGAGTCAGCAGGATAGGACCAGCAGTGGGGATGAAATTTGGTCGATACCGGTTCATGGGGTTAAATTTTTGTGGGGGTAGTAGGTTGGGGATAATCATTGTAGGCTGATAGTGGCGATTAGAAGGCTGTATGTAGTGGTGTTTGTCCATAGGAATTTTTTGGGGGATAGGAGGGCGGTTGGGAGGAGTATGATTGTTGGGAGGATAATTTTTAGCATTGTAGAAGGTTGAAGTTATGTAAGTGGTCTGAGCCGTGGGTTCGTGCAGAGGCTACTAGTATCGCTAGGCCTGCTCCTGCTTCGCATGCTGAAAATGCGAGTATGAGTACGGGTAAGAGAGTAAATGATGTAGCTTGGTTTTCGACGGGTCAAATTGATAGGGCAACATATATTGATAGTATTATGCTTTCTAAGCACAGTAGGGCGGAGATTAGGTGGGTTCGGTGGAAAGCTAATCCCAAGCCACTTAGGGTGAAGGCGGAGTAGAAGCTTAAGTGGAGGAGTGACATAAAGAAAGCCATAGAGTCGAGCTATGATCTGTTGAGTCGAAATCAACTGTCTTGGTTAGACTAGCTTTCTCTGTTACTCTGCTCATTCTAGGCCTCCTTGCATTCATTCGTAGACCAGTCCTAGTGTTAACAGGAGGATGAGGATAAAGGCTCAGGTGAGGGTGGTAGTAGGGGATTGAAGTTGGCTTGCCCATGGGAGGGGGAGGAGGAGGGCAATTTCTAGGTCGAAAAGAAGGAACAGGATTGCTACTGAGGAAGAATCGGATTGAAAAGGGGAGGCGGGCAGATCCGAGTGGGTCAAAGCCGCACTCGTATGGGGATAGTTTTTCTGAGTCTGGACTTGTTTGGGCAAGTCAGAAGTTTAGTGTAGTAAGGAGGATGCATAGGATGAGGGATAGGGTTAGTATAAATGTGATTATGTTAATTACTCTTCTCTGGGGTTACACCAGATTTTAAGGATTGGAAGTCGATTGTAATTAATATACTAGAAGAGTAGGATCCTCATCAGTAGATGGTTATGTAGAGGAATAATCAAATGACGTCTACGAAGTGTCAATATCAGGCTGCTGCTTCGAACCCAAAGTGGTGGTTAGATGTGAAGTGAAATTTAATTAGTCGTAGGAGGCAGATAGATAGGAAGGAGGATCCAATGATTACGTGGAGGCCGTGGAATCCTGTGGCGACGAAAAAAGTTGAGCCGTACACACCATCGGCGATGGAGAATGATGCCTCATAGTATTCCATTGCTTGAAGTGCTGTGAAGTAAAATCCTAATAGGATGGTTAGTGAGAGTGCATGGATCGCCTGTTTTCGGCTACTTTCTGTGATGCTGTGGTGAGCTCATGTGACGGTAACACCTGAGGCTAGTAGGATGGCTGTGTTCAGTAAGGGTACTTCTAGGGGATTGAGTGGGTGGATTCCTGTTGGGGGTCATTGACCGCCTAGTTCTGGGGTTGGGGCTAGGCTGGAGTGGAAAAAGGCTCAGAAAAATCCTAGGAAGAAGAATGCTTCTGATGTGATAAATAGGATTATCCCATATCGTAAACCTTTTTGTACGGTAGGGGTGTGGTGGCCTTGGAATGTGCTTTCTCGTACAATATCTCGTCATCATTGTAGCATGACTAAGAGTATAGAAAGTAGTCCTAAGGTTAGGAGGTATGAGGAGTTGTAATGGAATCATATGATTAAACCGGAGGTAGTGAGTAGGGCAGCTGCTGCTCCAAAAATGGGTCAAGGGCTTGGGTCAACTATGTGAAAGGAGTGGGCTTGGTGGGCCATTAGATGTTTTCTTGTAAGTAGAGGCTTAAAAGTAGGACGAAGACATAGGCTTGGATTATGGCGACTGCCACCTCTAAGATAGTAAGAAGGAATAGGATTAATGCTGTTAGAATTGAGATTGATGGCAGGATGGGAAGGAGGGCAGTGGTTGCTGTGGAGATGAGTTGGATGAGTAGGTGGCCTGCTGTGAGGTTGGCTGTGAGGCGGACGCCTAGGGCCAGAGGACGGATTAATAGACTAGTAGTTTCGATTATAATTAAGGCTGGGATTAGTGGTGTAGGTGTACCTTCGGGTAAGAGGTGGCCTAGAGAGATTGTGGGTTGGTTACGTAGGCCTGTGAGGAGAGTTGCAAGTCAGAGCGGGAAGGCTAGGGCTATGTTCATGGAGAGTTGAGTAGTAGGGGTGAATGTGTATGGTAGGAGGCCTAGTAGGTTGATTGTGAGTAGGAGAATTATTAATGAGGTTAGGAGTAGGGCTCATTTGTGGCCGTTTTTGTTTAGGGGGAGTATCAGTTGTTTTGTAATTAGGTGGAATAGTCAAAGTTGTAAAGTAGAGAGGCGGTTGGTAATTCAGCGGTTGTTCGGCGTGGGAAGTAGTAGGGCAGGGAATAGTATTGAAAGAAGAATTAATGGAATTCCTAGTAGGCATGGGCTTGTGAATTGGTCAAAAAAGCTTAGGTTCATGGTCAGGTTCAGGGTGTTGTTTTTGTGGTGGTTAAGAGTTTATTGGAGGGTGGGTTGGTGGGGGTAAATGACAGAAGTTTTGGCTGGATGACTAAGGAGAAGACTATTCATGATAGCAGTAGGGTGAGGAATCATGGGTTAGGGTTTAGCTGAGGCATGTCATTAAGGAGGGGTGGGCGTCCTCTTTCTCTAGCTTAAAAGGCTAGCGCTGTCGTATAGCTTCTTAATGATTAGGAAGATAGTAGTGTGGATCAGGATTCAAAGTGGGAGAGAGGGGTGGATTCTACTACGATCGGTATGTAGCTGTGGTTCGCCCCACAGATTTCCGAGCATTGGCCGTAAAAAATTCCTGGTCGAGTGGTGATGAAGGATGTTTGGTTCAGTCGTCCTGGAATTGCGTCGGTTTTCACTCCGAGTGAAGGGACTGCTCAGGAGTGTAGGACGTCATCGGCAGTGACGATAATGCGGATTGGGGATTCCATGGGGATAACAACACGGTGATCAACTTCTAGCAGTCGGAAATGTCCTGGTGGGAGTTCTGTTGTGGGGATCATGTATGAGTCGAATGTCAAGTCTTTGAAGTCAGTGTATTCGTAGGATCAGTATCATTGATGGCCGATGGCTTTTAGGGTTAGGTCAGGCTCATCAATTTCATCCATCATATATAGGATTTGCAAAGATGGAAGGGCGAGTAGGACGAGGACGATGGCGGGTAAGATTGTCCAGATTAGCTCAACTTCTTGTGCGTCAACAGTATTTGATGATAATTTTTCTATTAGTATGAGGGCTAGGAGATAGAGGACTAGGCTGCAAATTGCTAGGGCAACTATTAGGGCGTGGTCGTGGAATTCGACGAGTTCTTCTATGATGGGGGATGAGGCGTCTTGGAATCCAAGTTGGGAGTGGTTGGCCATTTGAGAGGTACAGGGTTTTCACCTGTGATTTAGTCTTGACAAGGCTATGTAATGGGTTTACTAACGTCTCATAAGAAAGAAGCATAAGCGGTTTGATGCGGTTGGCTTGAAACCAGTGTATGAGGGTTCGACTCCTTCCTTTCTTGTACTTGAACAAAGGCTGGTTCTTCGAAGGTGTGGTAGGGAGGCGGGCAGCCGTGGATTCATTCGATGTTAGTAGAGGTTAATTCCGGTTGCAGGACTTTACGTTTTGATGCGAAGGCTTCTCAGATGATAAATATTAGTATGATTACGGCGGTTATTGAGATTAGTGAGCCAATGGAAGATACGGTGTTTCACAGGGTGTAGGCGTCTGGGTAGTCTGAGTATCGTCGTGGCATGCCGGCGAGGCCAAGGAAGTGTTGAGGGAAAAATGTCAGGTTAACGCCGGTGAATATAACTCCGAAGTGAGTCTTGGCTCATGTGGGGTGTAGGGTGTACCCTGTGAGTAGTGGGAATCAGTGAGTGAATCCGGCTAGGATGGCGAAGACTGCCCCTATTGAAAGAACATAGTGGAAGTGAGCGACTACATAGTATGTGTCGTGTAAGGCAATATCCAGTGAAGAGTTTGCTAGGACAATTCCGGTCAGGCCTCCGATGGTGAAGAGGAAGATGAAGCCTAGGGCCCATAGTATGGGTGGGTCCCACTTGATGGTCCCTCCATGAAGTGTGGCTAGTCAGCTGAAAACTTTGATGCCTGTTGGAATGGCGATGATTATGGTGGCTGAAGTAAAATAGGCTCGGGTGTCTACGTCTATGCCAACTGTAAATATGTGGTGGGCTCAGACAATGAAGCCTAGGAATCCAATTGATAGTATGGCTCACACCATCCCCATATAGCCGAAAGGTTCCTTTTTACCTGCGTAGTAAGCTACTACGTGGGAGATGATTCCAAAGCCTGGTAGGATTAAGATGTAAACTTCGGGGTGTCCGAAGAATCAGAAAAGATGTTGATATAGAATTGGGTCGCCTCCGCCGGCAGGGTCGAAGAATGTGGTGTTTAGGTTTCGGTCGGTGAGTAGTATAGTGATGCCGGCAGCGAGGACTGGGAGGGATAGGAGGAGTAGTACGGCAGTGATGAGGACTGACCACACGAATAGGGGAGTTTGGTACTGTGAGAGGGCTGGGGGTTTTATGTTGATGGCAGTAGTGATAAAGTTGATGGCCCCTAGGATGGAAGAGACCCCTGCAAGGTGGAGGGAGAAGATTGCTAAGTCCACTGAGGCTCCGGCGTGGGCTAGGTTGCCAGCTAGTGGGGGGTAGACGGTTCATCCTGTGCCTGCACCAGCTTCAACTGTGGAGGAGGCTAGTAGGAGTAGAAAGGATGGTGGTAGGAGCCAGAAGCTTATGTTATTCATTCGTGGGAATGCCATGTCAGGAGCTCCGATTATTAGGGGCACTAGTCAGTTTCCGAAGCCTCCGATTATGATTGGTATAACTATGAAGAAGATTATCACGAAGGCGTGGGCGGTGACGATTACATTGTAGATTTGGTCGTCTCCTAGGAGAGTACCAGGCTGTCCGAGTTCTGCGCGGATGAGGAGGCTGAGTGCGGTACCAACCATGCCGGCTCATGCACCAAAAATCAGATAGAGAGTGCCAATGTCTTTGTGGTTGGTGGAGAATAGTCATCGGTTGATTAGGGTCACAGGTAAGATGGCTGAGTGTTTGAAGCGTTAGGCTGTAGTCCTTTTTACAGGGGTTAAATTCCCTTTCTTATCGGCTCTGTAGTGAAAGTATCATGTTGAGTTGCAAGCTCATTGGTGCACGTTAAAAGTGCCAGAGCCTGGTAGATAGAAGCCTGTTGGTTAGGGCACCTGGCTGTTAACCAGGGGATCATGGGATCGAGGCCCATCTGTCTAGGCAAGGTCCTAGCTTAATTAAAGCGTCTGGGTTGCATTCAGAGTATGCAGGTTAATGTCCTGCGGATCTTAGCAGAAACTAAGAGAGTTTAACTCTTGTTTAAGGCTTTGAAGGCCTTTGGTTTAGGTCGATCCTAAGTTTCTAAATGGTGGTGAGGATTATAGGGGAGAGTGGGAGGAGTATGGTGGTTAGGGAGGCTAAGGAGGCGATTAAGATGCCTGTTGTTTTATCTATGTGCCACTGTTTTATGTGGTTTACGGTGTTTGGTGGAAGGGTAATGGTTGAGTAATATGCTAGGCGGAGGTAGAAGAACAATCCAAGTAGTGAGAGTATGGCCATAGTTGTAGCTGCTATGGTTATTTCTTGTTTAGTGAGTTCCTGGATGATTAATCATTTGGGCAGGAAGCCTGTTAGTGGTGGAAGCCCAGCTAGGGAAAGGAGGGCTAATATTAGGGTGGCGTTTAATATGGGGGTTTTTGTTCATGAAATTATCATTGTTGTTATTTTTAATGCTTTGGTTGTGTTGAGGGTAAGGAATACTGTGGCGGTAATTAGGGTATATAGGTAGAAAGTTAGTAGGGTGAGCTTGGGGGCGTAGATGGTAATAATTGATATTCATCCTATATGGGAGATAGACGAGAAGGCTAGGATTTTTCGGATTTGGGTCTGATTTAGCCCTATTCAGCCCCCTAAGGCTGTTGAGATAATGGCCATAATAGTTAGTAGGGTTGGGTTTAGTGAGTGGGATGTTATGTAGAGGATAGTAATTGGTGGGAATTTTAGTATTGTTGATAATAGTAGTGCTGTGATTATGGATGAGCCTTGGAGGACTTCTGGAAATCAAAAGTGGAATGGTGCTAGCCCTAGTTTTATAGCAATTGCAATTGTGAGTAGGAGGCATGAAATTGGGTGAGTAAGTTGGGTGATGTCTCATTGGCCGGTGACTCAGGCGTTGGACATGCTTGAGAATAGAAGTAGTGCTGAGGCTGTTGCTTGTACAAGGAAGTATTTGATTGTAGCTTCAATGGCTCGGGGATGGTGGGGTTTTGAAATGAAGGGGATGATGGCTAGGGTGTTGATTTCTAGTCCGGTTCAAGCTATTACTCAGTGGTTGCTAGAGATGGTGATGGTTGTTCCTAAGAGTAGACTTAGGGTTGAGATTAATGTCGTATGGGGGTTCATTAGTAGGGGAGGGGGTTAAACCATCATTTTCGGGGTATGGGCCCGATAGCTTAGTTAGCTGACTCTACTAGAAAATAATATAGGGGGAGTATAAAGAGTTTTGATCTCTTCTGTGTAGGTTCGAATCCTACTTTTCTAAGGGTAAGGAAATGAGAGGGCTTGTATACCTCTATGTTCACTTTATCATAGTGACCCTTGATGTTCAGGCACATTTCCTTTGTTTAGGTGTATTTTCTTAGGTAGGGTGGGAGGCCTGCATAGGAAATGGGCATGCTAGTGTGCCAAAGGCATAGGCCTAGTGTTAGGGGTAAGAAGTTTTTTCAGAGAAGGTGTATAAGTTGATCATAGCGGAATCGTGGGTAGGAGGCACGAATCCATAGGAAGCCAGAGGAAAGGAGAAGGGTTTTTGTGGCTAGGGCTATGGGGAATAGTTCTGAGGGCAGGTTGAGGGAACTTGGGTTTAGGAACAGGATGGTAGTTATGGTGTTTATTAGTATGATGTTTGCGTATTCAGCTAGGAAGAACAGGGCGAATGGGCCTGCGGCGTATTCTACATTGAAGCCGGAGACTAATTCGGACTCCCCCTCTGTGAGATCGAATGGGGCGCGGTTAGTCTCGGCGAGGGTGGAGATGTACCATATCATTGCAAGGGGTCAGGAGGAGAAGATGAGGTATAGGGGTTCTTGGGTGGTGGCAAGGGTATTTAGGGTATAGTTCCCACTTAATATAATTACGGATAGGAGGATAATTGCTAGTGTTACTTCATAGGAGATTGTTTGTGCAACTGCTCGTAGGGCACCAATGAGTGCATATTTTGAGTTGGAGGCTCAGCCGGACCATAGGATTGAATAGACTGCTAGGCTTGATATAGCCAAAAGGAAGAGGAGGCCTAAGTTAAGATCAGTTAGGGAGAAGGGGAGGGGGAGGGGAATCCAGATTGTAATGGCTAGGAGGAGGGCTAGTATTGGGGTAAGGGTGAAGAGAATTGGGGAGGAGGTGGATGGACGGATGGGCTCTTTGATGAACAGTTTTACTCCGTCTGCTACGGGTTGGAGTAATCCAAAGGGGCCTACAATGTTTGGACCTTTTCGAGCTTGTATATAGCTCAGGACCTTTCGTTCTACTAAAGTTAGGAAAGCAACAGCGATTAGGATGGGTACAGCGTATGATAGTGCTATGACGAGGTTGACTGCAATCATGAGTAGGTTGTGGGCTAGGGAGAGGACTTGAACCTCTGGGTAAAGGGCTTAAGCCTTTTGCATTTACCGGACTCTGCCACGCTAGCGATCCTTTTCTAGGATTGGATGGTGTGAGGTCTCTTGGTAATTTAGTTGAGGTCATTATTTAGAGAGAAGGCATGCGTTGTAGTATTGGCCTCATTTTTCCGGTCCTTTCGTACTGGGAAAAATTCATCATAGATAGAAACCGACCTGGATTGCTCCGGTCTGAACTCAGATCACGTAGGACTGTTAATCGTTGAACAAACGAACCCTTAATAGCGGCTGCACCATTAGGATGTCCTGATCCAACATCGAGGTCGTAAACCCCCTCGTCGATATGGGCTCTTGGAGGGGATTGCGCTGTTATCCCTGGGGTAGCTTGGTCCATTGGTCAATTATATTGGGTCTGGTTGCTGTTAGTACGTTGAGGGGTAGCTCTTGGTCAAGAGGAGGTGGTCTTATTATTGGAGGATTTGTTTTTCTCCAAGGTCGCCCCAACCGAAAAATGTGAGCCAGCGTTTTGTTGTAGTGGGCCAAGTGGGTTTGATTTAGTCTATGGGGTGGCTGTTGATTTTTAAGTTCCACAGGGTCTTCTCGTCTTATGTGTTTATTCCTGCTTTTGCACGGGAGGATCAATTTCACTGATTATCTGTAAGAGACAGTTAAGACCTCGTTTAGCCATTCATACAAGTCTCGATTTATGGGACAATTGATTGCGCTACCTTCGCACGGTTAGGATACCGCGGCCGTTGAACGTGAGTCACTGGGCAGGCATCACCTTCAATACTTGGTTCAGCTGAAGGCTATGTTTTTGGTAAACAGTCGGGCCTAAGGTTTGCCTAGTTCCTTTTACAGATTTTAATCTTTCTAACATGCGCTCCTGAGTTGGGTTAACAGGGGGTGAAATACGTGATCTTGTCGGAGTGAGGGTATTAGTTGTCTGTTAATAATGCGGTAATGTAAGTTTGCGCTTGAGAGGGACATGTCCTAGTTACTCATTTTAGTATTAACTCTCCTATTGTCATAGGTTAACCTGTTGGTGGTAAGGGAGTCGCATAGTTTTAGGATTTTTAAGGGTTAGAGCTTTGACGCACTCTTTGTTGGTGGCTGCCTGAGGGCCCACAGTTAGTTTGGTGTTAGGAGTTATCCGCTAGGGGAGGTTGTATTCTTTTTTAAAGGAGCTGTACCTCCTTTAAATTGCTCTTGACTGTCTTCATTGGGGTAGTTAGAGGGTCCTTGGAGGGAATGTCAAGGTAGAACTTAGATTCATTTCACAGGTAACCAGCTATCACCCAGCTCGATTGGCTTATCACCTCTACTAACAAGTCATCCCACTCTTTTGCAACAGAGACGGGTTCGCTCTAAGGTTGCTGCTTGTGAGTAGCTCGCTTGGGTTTCGGGGTGGCAAGCTTAAGTTCACTTTGCTTGGTTGTTCTTGCTAAATCATGATGCAAGAGGTACAAGGATTTATCTTTGCTGTCTATTGCTTGGCTTGTTCATTGCTATTTCATCTTTCCCTTACGGTACAAGTTTCTATCGCGCCCTGTAATCTTTTCTATCGCCTATACTAAGTTAGAAGAATGCTTTAGTTTAGAGGTTAAGTGAATTTTTAAGTACTGGTTGTAGTGGTTGGGCTAGAATTGGGCTTCAAGACGACCTGGTATGTGGCAGATATCTTTCAGGTGTAAGCTGAATGCTTTCATGTTATAGCTACGTCTTGGTGCACTAAGTGCACCTTCCGGTACACTTACCTTGTTACGACTTACCTCATCTTTGGCAAGTGAGTTCATTATTTATTGAGGGATAAAGCTTATGAGGAGGGTGACGGGCGGTATGTACGTGCCTCAGAGCCAGTTTAAAGGGGGCTTCATTGTCCCGCTTTACTGCTAAATCCGCCTTCCGGGGGCTATTTCACGCCCCCTTCCGTAGGTTTTCTAAGCTAGAAAATGTAGCCCATTTCTTCCACTTCATGGGCTATACCTTGACCTGTCTTATTAGCGGGGGTTGGGGCGATTGTGCTCACTGCTGTACTTTCAGGGAAGGTGGGCTGACGACGGCGGTATGTAGGCTGTTATTAGCAAGAAGTGGTCGGGTGTATCGTGGGTTGTCGATTACAGAACAGGCTCCTCTAGGTGGGTTTGGGGCACCGCCAAGTCCTTAGAGTTTTAAGCGTTTGTGCTCGTAGTCCTCAGGCGGATGCTTTGGTAGGGTAAGCATCAAGATTTAAGGCTAGGCATAGTGGGGTATCTAATCCCAGTTTGTGCCCTAGCTTTCGTGGAATTTAGTTTGTCGTATGGATTAAGGTCATATTTAGGGTGGGTTTAGGTGTATCTTGGGCTTATGACAGCTCAGCTACATTTTGACTTTAACTATTGTGATATCGTGGGTCCACTCTTTACGCCGTGTACGGTTAGCTTGGGTCTCTTGTGTGACCGCGGTGGCTGGCACAAGATTTACCAACCCTAGGTGTTGCTATAGCTAAGTCAAGTTTTCACTTATTGCTTAATGTTAATTACTGCTGAGTACCCGTGGGGGTGTGGCTGAGCAAGGCGTCTTGGGCTGCAATGGGCGTGCCTGATGCCAGCTCCTCTTGTCCGTGGAAATAGGGGTTGAGGGCATTTACACTGGGGCGCGGATACTTGCATGTATATACCTAGCAAAAGTTAACGGTAAGGTTAGGACTAAGTCTTTTGTCCCTGGGAGGATGTGGGCCGTCTTGGCATCTTCAGTGCCATGCTTTGTTGTAAGCTACAGGGAC